GAACAAAAAAGAAAGTTTTTCGATCACTTACTTCGCTCGCCCTTTTTTGATCGGTTTTTTTAATGCAATTTTTTTTAATGCAAATAGATTCAATCTAATAATTTCTTTTAGATTAAGTCTTAGGTCTCGTTTGACCTGTGAAAGATCTCCTTTGTTGAAATGCTCCCAAAATTCCTAAAATAAAAGGAAAAATACTTTCCACTTCCTAAACTTCCACTGTCCTAAACTAAGGATGGGAAGGAAGAGGGCGAGCATATCCTCTAAATTGATCATGCTCAAATCAGCCCTTCCTGGGGTTCCCGGGGTATTGTCTGTCCCGATAAATAAAAAATTCCCGGAATAATATAATAAATAGGAGTAACTTATTGATATACTTGGAATTACAGAAGCAAATACCAATTTACTAAAAAAAGAAAAAAAAATATCTAATCTAAAGGACTCTTTTTCTTTTTTAGGATTAAACAAAAGGGTTCGCAAATAAAAGCGCTAGTGCCACAACAAGTCCATAAATTGTTAAAGCTTCCATAAAAGCTAGACTAAGCAATAAAGTACCTCGTATTTTCCCTTCTGCTTCTGGCTGTCTCGCAATACCTTCTACAGCTTGTCCTGCAGCAGTACCTTGACCAACTCCAGGCCCAATAGAAGCAAGCCCTACGGCCAATCCAGCAGCAATAACGGAAGCAGCAGCAATTAGTGGATTCATGGTGAGTTCCTCGTGTCAAAAAAAAAAGAAATGGTTAAGGATACAATCAACCAAGAAATTATTACTTCTAATTTGGGTAGAAGTAAATAAAAAGTACAAATTGAAATAATAATCGAAATCGTCCGAACTACTTCGGGATCTCATTTTGAGTTTCTAATCATTAGAAGTTTGTGTAAATCCATAAGATTCTCATTATTCTATTTCTCTTTCTTTCCAACTAACCTTTCATTCCACCCTTTTTTACTCTTCGATATCCTTGAGTTCCCATTTTTTACCCTTCATCTAATCCATAATAAAAGACGAAATACAGGAAGAACCCCTATTGAAATCGAACTAATCTAAATCCAATAGGAATCCAAATCAAGATATACAATTGATAACAATATGCTGCATAGAACTGGATATGGAATCCAATTCCATATAGAGGGGAATTCGATATATCGAATTAGATAATGAATCTAACTTCGGAATAAATAAAATCCCATATACATATGTTTCTTCTATTTTGTTTGCGTATTTTCTAATTTTCTATTGAATCCGATTCCAAAATCATTACTTAGAAAGACGCACAAAAGATGACTGTCTTATAGACATTAAGGATATAGATCTAATCGGATCCCGCCCCCCCCTGAATGCATATAGACTTTATTCCGTAATATAGTCTATTCTCTCTCCTACAACTCTAGGTTGTATATTCATACGCATTTCGAACTGTTTAGTTTTCCAACCAGGAGGATTATCTGGAACCGTGCATGAATTGGGCTAAGCTAAAAAAAAAGACCATTTCGAAAACTAGTCAATTCAATGATGACCTTCCATGGATTCACCTATATAGGCTGCGGCTAACGTTGCAAAAATAAGAGCTTGAATACCGCTTGTAAATAATCCAAGAAACATGACCGGTATAGGGATTACTAAGGGGACTAAAGAAACAAGAACAACAACGACTAATTCATCCGCCAATATATTTCCGAAAAGTCGAAAACTAAGCGATAAAGGTTTTGTGAAATCTTCTAGGATGTTAATTGGTAAAAGGATTGGGGTTGGTTTAATATATTTCTCGAAATAACTCAATCCTTTTTTGCTAAGACCCGCATAAAAATATGCCGCTGATGTGAGTAAAGCTAAAGCAACAGTAGTATTTATATCATTCGTGGGCGCTGCTAATTCCCCATGGGGTAACTCTATAATTTTCCAAGGTAAAAGAGCACCCGACCAATTCGAAACAAAAATAAAAAGGAACATAGTTCCAATAAAGGGAACCCAGGGACCATATTCTTCTCCAATCTGAGTTTTGCTCAAATCTCGAATAAACTCAAGGACATATTCGAAGAAATTCTGACCGTCGGTCGGGATGGTTTGTGGATTCCGAACAGCTATGATAACTGAACCTAGCAAGATAGTAATTACGACCCAAGAAGTGATGAGTACTTGGGCATGAATTTGGAAACCTCCTATTTGCCAATAGAAGTGTTGGCCTACTTCTACACCCGATATATCGTATAACCCCTTGAGTGTTTTAATGGAACATGGTGTAATATTCATATTGTCCTCTGATAAAAATTGAACTTCAAAAAAGGAATTCTTTTGATTCAACCATCTCTTTCTCAACTCAGCAACTTGAAGTATTAATCTTATATTTAGGATACCAAGAAATCACATCAGATCATAATATATATCAATACCCTCTAATATATATCAATATTCCCCTTCTTTTATCTATGCAAAAGAAAAAAGAATAGTAACTGATCCCATAAATTAAATCCATGCAGTTGCTCAAGAATTCACTATTCTTCTTAATCAACGATTTCTTATATAGAGAGAACGACCCTCACAAATTGCAAATACTAATTTGTTAAGAATCAATCGAATTGAAGTCATAGTGTCATCGTTGGCAGGAATCGATATATTCGCGAGATCTGGGTCACAATTTGTATCGACTAAAGAAATAGTAGGAATCCCCAAAATGGCACATTCCCGAAGAGCTATATACTCTTTTTGCTGATCAAGGACGATCACAATGTCAGGCAACCTCGTCATATATTTGATCCCGCCGAGATATCTTTGCAAGGTAGATAATTTTCTCTTTAAGATTGCCACATCTCTTTTTGGGAGATGGTTGAATTTTCCCATCTTTTCTTCTGCTCTTAAGTCTCTAAATTGAGAAAGTCTAGTTTTGGTAATCGACCAATTGGTTAACATACCACTGAACCACTTTTTATTAACATAATGACAACGAGACCTTATTGCAGCCGATGCTACTAAATCCGCTGCTCTTTTTTTGGTACCAACAATTAAGAAGCTTTTTCCCTGACTTGCTGCATCAAAAACTAAATCACAAGCTTCTGATAAAAAACGAGCCGTTCTAGCGAGATTTGTAATATGAGTACCTTTACGCTTTGCCGAGATGTAAGGGGCCATTTTAGGATTCCATTTCTTAATACCATGACCAAAATGAACTCCCGCTTCTATCATCTCTTTCAAATTGATATTCCAATATCTTCTTGTCATTTTTTCCACACTTCCCTTTTTTTTTTTCGTCTTACCATTACGGAATTGATTTCTTTTTGAAGATTAAGAAAGAGCCAAAATAGCTTGAAATAAATAATAATTGTTCCGATGGAACCTTCTACACTGAGTTCTTTTACTTATTAAAATTCAAATACAAAATATAAAATCAGACCTGTTAGCATCCTAAGGTCAAAAGTCTAGTTTAAATTAAAGTAAAAAAATCTGCTTTATGTATCCTTAAATCGTATAAATGGGGGTAAATGGGGGTGCTGATGTCTCAGAGAAATTGTTTGTTACATCAGAATCAGAAGAAACTAATTCTGTATGGAGAAACAAAATATCTCTCATTTCCGACGCGAATAGATTTTTTTTTTGAATTTTGAAATAAAGGTTCTTGTCTTGTGGGGAACGATGCACAAATTTTTGGAATCCGGTACCAACAGGTATAATCCCCCCCAGAACTACGTTTTCTTTCAAGCCTTTCAACCAATCAATACGACCTCGTAGGGCTGCTTTTGCTAAAACTCGAGCTGTTTCTTGAAAACTTGCTTCAGATATGAAACTTTGGGTATTCAGGGAAGCCCTTGTTATTCCCAATAAGACTGCCCGATAATAGATCGATTCATCCAAAGCCCGCCCTGCTCGCTCCGCTCGCAATAGTCCTATTAATTCCCCAGGTAAAAAAACATTAGACATTCCATCTTCGGAAACCCGTACTTTTGATGTTACTTGGCGTATAATAATCTCTATATGTCTATTATGGATCTGTACCCCTTGGGATCTATAAACCTTTTGGATTTTATTAACCAAAGAGATACGACTTTGGGCTATGGTTAGCTCAGCTCCAATCAAGAATCCCCAGGGAACCCCAAGAATTCTTGGTATACGCTCATTCCAATCTTCAATTCTCCTTTCGAGATTCGGCGATAGTGAATCAATTGAACGCGCTTCGAAGATTTGTTCCACTTTTGGAAGACCTTGCGTTATATCACTAGATCTCGATTTTTCATATATAAAGGTAACTAACCTATCTCCTTTGTAAAGGATTTTTCCATAATGACCATGAACAGTTGCCCCTATAGTGGCCAAATAAGGCTTAGCTGCTCTTATAACAAAGGAGTCCATATTAACCATGAAAATTTGACCTGATTTTTTTATGTGCGATTTAAATAGACATACGTTTTCGCAAATAAATTGTCCAAGGTGAATTATTGTCGATGTCTCTTCCCACGAGTCATGATGGAGAAAGTGCCAATTCAAATGGAATGAATCCAACATGATGTTACTGTCGAAAGTCGAAATCCTTTTATTTTCATCTATTAAGGAGTATTTAAGTCCTTGAAGTACTTGGAAAGTTTGTTTCAAATTGTCAAGGAACAAGTATTTTTTTAACAAGATCTGATTATGCGTTAATAAATAGTAAGATGAAGAAAAATTCGATATACTAGGTACAATAGCGCCCAAGAGCCTAAAAATATCTCGAATAGGAATTCTAGGATTCGATTCTTTTAACGCATTGGGATATTTCGAATTCTTGAATAAACCAATTCGAGAACAGTTGGATGCCGACAAAATCATCAAAGATGGGTATTCTTTATTTCGATTCAACAAGGTACCAATAGCTTCTTGATGTTGGCTAAGTGATTGAATCTTCACTTTGGAATAAAAGGAATTGGTATTGTTGTGATCTAACCTATTATTGGGAATCGGTCCTGCACTTGTCCGATCATACCTTCTTCTTGTATACGAAATAGTGGACTTGACTAACTCAATTCTTAGGAAATCCCGAATCAGATCATTTGTTCTTACCTCAACAAGGGAAGCATGAGCCCCCTCTTTTTCTTCTTGTTCCCAATTCACTACTAAGCAAGTTCGAACGAATTGACTATTCGTGTGATAAATTCTTTGAGTTAACTTGCTATTTTCATGAGAAATAAAATTGACAAGTCGAAGTTGGAGATTATCCTCTTCTTGCAGGAGATCTTGCGGGAAAAGTGTTGCTAAATTTTTCCCTTCGTCCATTTCATATGCAACTGCAGGTCGAACCGAAACAAAATACTTTTCCTTGCTTTTGAGAATTTTTTTCCGTTGAACATAAACCCAATTTTGCCTTTTTTTTGATTCCTTAGAATCTTTTTTTTCTCTTTCTGGTGGTATCAAACTGCCACTTAATATCTTATCTGTTTCTTCAGGAAAATGAATATCTCCGGAAAAGATTTTGAGTTCCGTATGGCTTTTTTTTCTCTTCACTCGGACCAATCCACCTAGTCGACTTCTTGTATTTTTTGTGAGTTGTGTATCCACTCCAATAATACTATTGTCAAGTACCTTTAGGGATGAGGATCTCGGCAAGATATGCAGTTCTTGAAGAATGAAAAAAAACCGATCTACTTCTTTTTGGTATTTTAGACTAAATTCTTTTGTTCCTCGATGCTCAGTAAAACCCTCTTTTTTTAAGATAGAATCTTCCTCTGGGCTTCCATATTCGTCCTCTGAGTCTTCCTCAGAGTCTTCTTCTAAAGTCCCATATTCGTTCTCTGAGCCATCTTCAGGGCTCCCATATTCTTCTTCTGAGTCTTCTTCTAGAGTTCCATATTCGTCCTCTCGGGTCTTATATTCGTTTTCTGGGCTCCCGTATTCTTCCTCTGAGTCTTTCTCTAGAGTCCTATATTCGTCCTCTAGGATCCCATATTCGTCTTCTAGGGTTTCATATTCGTCCTGTAGAGTCCTATATTCGTCTTCTAGGGTTTCATATTCGTCCTCTCGGGTCCTATATTCGTTCTCTGGGCTCTCATATTCGTCCTCTGAGTCTTCCTCTCGAGTCCTATACTCTTCCTCTCGGGTCCGATATTCTTCCTCTAGGGTCCTATATCTAAATTTCACAATTCCTGAACCCCTTTTATCTTTTCTGTATCGTGGATCGTCAAAATAAGCAAAAATAGTATTTCTACGTAAAACACCCATAAAGGGTATTTCAATCGAAATCCCCAAACAGGATATTAGCTCTCTCTCTTGTTCTTGATGATATTGTAATGGAATGACGAACCTATTTCTTCGCTTTTTCGCTAACAAATCCGAATTATCTTGAAGAATAGAAGGATAGATAAAATTCCAATGACTGTTGGACACGATTCGATCTGGCGTTAAATAATCAAGAATTTCCCTATCTTTTTTACCAAAAGTATCCAACAGTCTATGGCTTACTTGATCATTAGCCATTGAGAGGTCAAAGATATATCTTCCGTCAACAGAAAAATAATAAGTATTCATTTGATCTTGATCCTTGTGGAGCGAAAAAGATGCTATACTGGGCCTGCACATACTTACTGACAATATCCATAAATGGCTTGTTTTTGGTAATCGACGAAGGTTGCCATATTGATATTCGGGCGCATGGTAAACATCAGTACTCCAGTGCATTTCCCCGTCTGATTCAGAATAAATATGCTTTTGTACCTTTTCTTTAAAATGCAAAGTGGACATTCCGGCACGAATCTCCGCAATTACTTGCTCGGATTCTACATATTGATCATTTTGCACTAGAATCAAGCTTTTTAACGGAATATTCACACTATGTAGAATATCCTGACTCTGAATAGTTACATGCAAGTCTATATAGCATAGAAAAGCAGGCTGCCCATGACGGGTACGTGTGGGGTGAACCAAATCCTCATTGAATTGGATTTTTCCATTCGAGGGGGATCGTACAAGGTCGGCAGTACCCCCTGTGAATACTCCACCTGTATGAAAAGTTCTTAATGTTAGTTGAGTTCCAGGCTCCCCAATTGATTGACCCGCAATAATACCTACAGCTTCCCCCAATTCGACCAGATCGCCATGAGTGGGACTCCGCCCATAACATAATTGACAGATCCAAGATGTGCTCCGGCAAGTAAAGGGGGTTCTAATATATATTGGTTGTGCTCGAAATGGTTGTGCTCGAAAGGCAGTTATGAATCGATTGACTAATCCAATTCCAATATCTTGATTTCGAGCAGCAATGCATCGTGAACCGATATATATATCGTCTGCTAATACACGACCAATTAGTGTTTGGACAAAAAGTTTTTCCGTCATCCCATTTTGAGGACTCACAGAAATACCTCGGATAGTACCACAATCTCTTCTACGCACAATAATATGTTGAACTACTTCAACAAGTCTACGTGTAAGATATCCAGCATCCGCTGTTCGTACAGCAGTATCTACAACCCCTTTGCGGGCTCCGTAGCAGGAAATTATATATTCTGTCAAAGAAAGTCCCTCGCGTAAATTGCTTTGAATAGGTAAATCAATCATTTGTCCTTGAGGATCCGCCATTAACCCTCTCATACCTACTAATTGGTGTACCTGAGATGCATTTCCTCTAGCTCCTGAAAAAGACATTAGATAGACTGGATTAGAAGGATCCGTTATCCGAAAATTCGAATTCATTTCTTGTTTCAAATATTCACTTGTAGCATACCATATCTCAACGGATTGGCGTAATTTTTCTACCGCGTGTACAGCCCCATAATAATAGTGTTTCTCCAAAAGAAAACTCTGTTGTTCCGCGTCTTGGACTAACCATCCTTTAGAGGGTATCGTTAAAAGATCCTCGATTCCTAAAGAAATCGATGTAGTAGTGGCTTGATGGAAGCCCAGAGTCTTTATTTGATCCAGTATATGGGATGTATATCCCATTCCGAAATGATCTATTAATCTGCTAATAAGTCGTTTCATAGCAGTTCCGTCTATCTCTTTATTATGAAAGACCAGGTTGGCCCGTTCCGCCATACATAAGTACCCCCTTTTTTGGCTGAGTAGGATTCGACAATTGCTGAGTAGGATTCGACAATGGGCCTGAGTCAGTGATTCGAAAACTTAATTTACTCCCTTTCCTCAATCTCAATCTGGATTTGCGCGGCAAAAAAGATGGTACTAGCGAAATCGGAATGCCCCCCGAAAGGGGCATCGCCGAATCTAACTTCCTTGTTTAAATAGTGTATGAATAGGCCCTACTAAATCCTTGTATGGCTTCCTCGATTTCTCTATAAAAAGAAATATGACCAAGAGTGGTTCGAATGTATATAGAACGGATTTCCTTTTTTCTATTTCCCACTATTAGATAGTGGGCATAAATCTCATGATAAGTCCCAAAAGATTCATATTGAACTTCAATCGGAACTTCTCTTGACCCAATGACGCGTTGATCTAGTTTCCATCGGAGCCACAGGGGACTGTTTAAACTGATTCGTTTCTGTCTATAAGCTCCCAGTGCATCATAGGAACTAGAAAAATGGGGTTCTTTATCTTTCGTATACTTATAATAATAATTATTATTGTAGTTTACTTTTTTATTTGGATAGTTTCTGCAACTATTATATCTATTTGCACAAATACCTCGACGGTTTCCAATCGTTAATACATAAAGTCCGATAAGCATGTCTTGGGTTGGCACGCAAATAGGATCTCCAATAGCGGGAGACAGGAGATTCATATGAGAAAACATAAGTAAACGGGCTTCCGCCTGAGCTTCCAAGGATAAAGGTAGATGAACAGCCATTTGATCCCCATCAAAGTCTGCATTGAAACCCTTACACACTAATGGATGTAAACAAATAGTACGCCCCTCCACTAAAGTGGGTTGGAAGGCCTGTATGCCTAATCTATGCAGGGTAGGTGCTCTGTTCAACAGTACTGGATGCCCCCGCATAACTTCTTGAAGTATTTCCCATACAATGGGTTCCTTTTCCCAAATTTTCCTTTTAGCAATCCTGACATTAGAAGTAGCACGCTTCGTGATTAAATCGCGAATTACAAATAGCTGAAAAAGCTTTATTGCTATCTCTAGAGGTAATCCACATTGATGTAATGAAAGCGAAGGACCCACAACAATGACAGAACGCCCCGAGTAATCGACCCGTTTCCCAAGCAGAGTCTCGCGAAACCTCCCCTCTTTACCCTCAATTACATCTGAAAGTGACTTGTATACTTTATTGTGACCATCCCTCGTCGGTTGCCCGCGGGAACCACTATCAAGAAGTGTATCCACGGCTTCTTGTACCAATTTTTCCTGGCACATTACTAAATCTGCTGGCGCTAATTCACTTCTTTTTAATAGATAGGTAAGGTTGTTGTTCCGACGGATAACTCTCTTATAAAGTTCATTAATATCCGAAGTCACTACTTTATCCCCAGACCTATAAACAATGGGTCTCAATTCGGGAGGAAGAACCGGTAATAAACACAAAACCATCCATTCTGGTTCTACATTTGTTTGAATAAAATGTTTCGCCAATTGCATGCGTCTAATCAAAAAAACTTTTCTTATTCGTCTTTTTCTATCTTCCCATTCATCTCCACTATACCCCTCATCTTCTAATTCCTTCCACTCAACCAAGGAATTCTCTATAATAATTCGCAAATCCAAATCTGCTAATTGTTCTCTAATAGCACCCGCTCCTGTCGCAATTTCCCGATTTCGAAATGTTGCAAAGCCTGGGGTAGAAAAAAAAGGAGAAATGCTGTGGTTACAGGATGAAATTTCATCTTCGAATAAACCTCGTAATCGTAAGAAAGTAGGTTTTTTAGCGCTGGGCCTAGCAAAAGAGAAATCGCCATATACTAGACCCTCCAATTTCTTAAGAGGTTTATCTAAAAGATTCGCGATATAACTAGGAAGACCTTTCAAATACCACACATGAGTCACTGGACATGCCAGTTTGATGTATCCCATTTGATATCTTCGTACCCGAGAATCAACAAATTCTACCCCGCATTTTTGGCAAAATCTTTCGTCTTCATTTTCAGCTACGCTCGCTCGAGAATTTCCACAAGCACAAATTCCGCTTTTTATGGGTCCAAAGATTCTTTCGCAAAACAATCCATCTTTTTCTGGTTTATCGGTTTTATAATGAAAAGTGGAGGGTCTTGTGACTTCGCCAACGATTTCCCCATTAGGTAGAATTTTGTTAGCCCAAGCCTTTATTTGTTGAGGGGAAACGAGTCCTATTTGAAGTTGTTTATGTTTATATTGGTCAATCATAAAATAGAAATAAGAAAAGAATTTATATTTTTTCCGATCAAACATCCTCCCTATTAACCTGAAAGTTCTTCTCAGATACAAGGAAATGGTTCAGTTCTAGAGCCAAAGATCGTAGTTCTCGAACGAGCACTCGAAAAGATTCTGGAGGATCCTCGTGATTAGGCACTCTTTTTCCCCAGATCGTAGCGTTAAGTATTTCTTGGCGAGCTATAAGATGATCAGATTTATAAGTAAGTATCTCTTGTAAAATATGAGCAACACCAAATCCTTCTAAAGCCCAAACTTCCATTTCTCCTACTCGTTGTCCCCCTTGCTTGGCTCTTCCTCTAACGGGTTGTTGGGTAACAAGTGAGTAGGGCCCAGTAGAACGTCCATGGATTTTCTCATCAACTTGATGAATTAATTTTAAGATATAGGACTTCCCTATTAGAACAGGTTGTTCGAAGGGATCTCCTGTTCTTCCATCAAATATTCTGCTTTTTCCCGGGTACTCGGGTTCAAATACCCATGGATTTTTTGTTTGTTTACTGGCTTCATATAATTCTGAAAACACAAGTTTTCTTGAAGCCTCTTGCTCATATCTCTCATCAAAGGGTGCTATTCTATAATGTTTCTTTAGCAGATCCCCTGCTAATCCGAGCGAGCTTTCAAATATTTGTCCCACATTCATTCGTGAGGGTACTCCTAAGGGATTGAAGACCATATCAACAGGTGTTCCATCTTGCAAATAGGGCATATCTTGCCTAGGCAAAATTTTGGAAATGATCCCCTTATTCCCGTGTCTTCCGGCTACTTTATCCCCAACTTTGATTTCACGTTTCTGTAAAATATATACACGAACCATTATATCGAGGGGGTCCCTCTGGATCCATTTCACATCGATAACGCGCCCTCTTCCACCTATAGGTAGTTTGAGAGAAGTTTCTTTTGAAGTGGATACCTCAAGACCAAAAATGGCCCGTAATAATCCAGCTTCCGCGATATACGACGATTCACTCGCTATCTGAGGCGTTAATTTACCTACTAAAATATCGCCAGTTTCTACCCAGGATCCCAACCTCACAACTCCATTTCTGTCCAAATTGCGGAGTAAATGTTCTTCTAGATGTGGTATTTCTTTAGTGATTTTTTCAGCGGAGCCTTGGCTTGTCGTATCCGTCTGAATTTCATATTTTCGGATGTGAAAAGAAGTATAAATATCCTCATATACCAAACGTTCGCTAATTAGTACTGCGTCTTCAAAATTGTAACCCTCCCACGGCATATAAGCTACTAAAATGTTTTTTCCTAAAGCAAGTTCCCCACCAACTGTAGCTGCTCCCTCCGCTAAAATTTGCCCCTTTTTAATGGATTTACCCCCCGGAACCCGAGGTTTTTGGTGCATACAAGTATTTTTGTTAGAGCGCTGATGGGCAACTAAAGGAATACTTATAGTCTTCCCACTACTTGATAAAAGGATCTTGTGACTATCACTAGAAATGATCTTTCCCTCGCGTTCGGCTATAACGGAAACCCTCGAATCTAGAGCTGTTTGGCGTTCTAATCCAGTTCCAACAATGCACTTCTCGGACCGAGAAAGTGGAACTGCTTGGCGCTGCATATTAGAACTCATTAAAGCCCGATTCGCATCATTATGCTCAATAAAAGGAATGAGAGAACCTCCAATAGAAAAATATTGGAAAGGAAAAATACTTCTAACATGAATCTGTTCCCATGCAATAGTCAGGAATTCTTGACGGTATCTAGCTGGAACAACCTGTTCTTCCTGAATACCCTGATTCAAGGACAAAGAATTTCCTGCTGCTATCATATAATATTCATCTCTATTTGGTGATAAATAAACCACCTGTCTCTCTTTTTTTTCTTTTGCTTTCTCAGATATTTCATAAAAAGGACTCTCTATAGATCCCCACCAGTGATCAATTCTCGCATGAATAGCTAAGGATCCGGTAAGTCCAACATTGATTCCTTCGGACGTGTCAATTGGACAAATACGCCCATAGTGGCTCGGATGAATATCTCGGCTCCGAAAGCTTGCAGTTCTCCCCGTCAATCCTCCAGGACCCAAACAGCTCACTTTTCGCCCATGAACCGTTTGTGTCAATGGATTGGTTTGATCAAAAACTTGAGATAAGGGGTATGTGCCAAAAAAGGTCTCATAAGTAGTTATTAATAAAATAGAAGTTGAAGTTGGAGTTACCAAAGTTTGTGGAGTCGGTTTCGATTGACGTATGAATATTCTACGGATAGTTTTTTGAACCGCATGTTGTAAACGGCCAAGAGCCAGTCCGAATTGATCTTGTAACAGATCCGCAACCGAACGAATACGTTTATTTTTCAAGTGATTCATATCGTCATCGTCAAGTATACCTGTTCCAAATTTCATTCCAATCAAATGATCCGTAGCCGCCAATACATCTCGTGGTAACAAGAATGTATTGTTCTGAGGTATATCAAGATTCAGTCTCCGATTCATATTTCGTCGACCAACTCTTCCTAATTCACATTTTTGTTGAAAAAATTTCTTTTGTAATTCCTCACATAAGGACTCCGAAAATACCAGGTCTCCACCTACACAAGCAAATTGTTGATAAAACTCTAAAATAGCTTTTTCTTTTGACTCAATCCTCTTCTTCTCCTTAGCATTCGGGAAAGATAAAAAAATTTCGGGGTAGGAAACATTATCTAAAATTTCTCTTAGATTCAAACCCATAGCTGATGATAGAACTAAAATAGATATCTTTTGTTTTCTACTCACGCGAGCCCATATCCTTTCTTTTTTATCAATTGCTAATTCCGATCTTCCTCCCCAATCTGATATTATAGTCCCGGTGTATATAGAAATTCCCTTATGGTCTAATTCCGAGCGGTAGTAAATACCAGGACTTAGCAATATTTGATTGATCACAATTCGGTATATTCCATTTATTATAAAGGTTCCTAAGGAATTCATTATAGGAATGTTTCCAATAGAAATGGTTTGCTTTTGCACATCGAAACCAAAAATTAATCTCGCGGATACATATAATTCGGAAGAATAGGTGAGTGATTCATACACAGCATCCCTTTCTTTTATCGAGGGTTCTAGCAATTGATATCCTTTCGCAAATAATTGAAATGCAATTTCGTGATCTGGATCTTTAATTGTTGGAAACTTCTCAAGTTCTTCTGCCAAGCCTTGATTAATGAACCTACAAAATCCCTCGAATTGGATCTGACTAAATCCGGGTATTGTGGACATTCCCTCATTTCCATTCCGGAGCATCTTAATCTTAAATTTCCTATTTATTGAAGAAAAATTCCATTCTCAGCGCACTCTTCATCAATCCCTACGGATCAATCTAGCAATCATGGAATCTATATTCTGTTTACTGAATCACATGAAATTCTAGGGAACTCCACATACGTATTTCATATATGTATTTCATACATATGAATAGAGATAATTTCGACGAAAGTGCGAATTTGGCAGGGGTAGAAATGGAATGAAAATGAATTGATAAAACAGTCCTAGAAAAAAATTCTGCCACTTAAACTTTATGATATTCTAATCAGATTGGATAGCAAAGATTTCTCGTTTTATCTCCTTTCTATGAAAGGGATAAAGTCATAATAATTTATAAGCACTAGAAAGTTTGACTTTAGTTCGATTTAGAATAGCACGCTTAGTTTAATTTTCAAAAAGAATTTGAAGGCTCTTTTTTGTTTCGTATCGTAGTAGTAGAATTGCTGGAAAATAAAGGATTTCGTTGTAAAATCCTAAAATAAAGTAAGTACTTTATTTTTTAAGTACTTGCCAATCTAGTTATCCACCTATCCACATATCCTTTCTTTTATCGTAATTTCACTTGGGTGGGCCAAGAAGGCCCGGCCATAATCTATATCAGAGAAAATTTCCCCCTTTTTTTTATTCAAGATATTTAATGCAATGAAAAATTAAAGCACGATTCCCCATAGGGATATGTACATAAGGGGGATCCATAGATAATAATGCTGTTTGGACCTGGAGTTTACCTGGATTACGGATTAGGGAAACATTTATTCAATTTTATTATGCCATTAAAAGGAATGGGGGAGAGAATACCGATTTAAGAGTCGTTCATGACTGCAATTAAAAAAAAATTCTAGTTAAAGGTTCCAATTTGTTCTAAATTTTGCAGCCTGTGACTGGAAATACACTTTTTCTCCTTTGTCATCTCAATAGAATAGAAAGAAAGGGGAAGTTTTCTAGTGTTAGCAATGTGTGTTTTAAGATATAATCCATCGAGGAGAATAAGCAAAACAGGATCAAAAAAAGCAGAAATCGATTTTTTGAAAAATATTGGAAAAAAATAAGTAGAATTAGATTCAAGATAAAAGAAAAGGGGTTTTAGTACGAAAATGTGGATGAATACTTGTTCTTTTCTCGATTTTAGATCGGATTTTTTGGCGGCATGGCCAAGCGGTAAGGCAGGGGACTGCAAATCCTTTATCCCCAGTTCAAATCTGGGTGCCGCCTGATCAATAAAATCCTTAGGATTATAGTACTGATAAAACTCGAAAAATTCGTACCCCCCATACGTTGGAGCAAGAGAGTAACTAGGTCTGGCGATATTGGATTTTGAGAATCTATACTATAGTTCTATCCTCAAACTAGGGTTTGTTTTGGCGGCAGTGGCCCAAACAGCTACCAATAGGGATGGGGTAGCGTTTCCTTATTCTTTTATTAATTCGAATTGATTCGATTCGGGAATTTAAAACTACGAAGCTAAGATGTCAGAAATCTTCGTATCCAAAGGTCCCTAAGGGGCATTCTTTTTTCAATCTAAGATTGAAGAAAGGACTTCTCGAAGGAATATCAAGACTTCCTAATTATCATACCTTTTATTTATCCTACATCTTACTACATACATTTCGTACATCTTATGCTACCTACATACACTAAAGTAAAGGCTACTGATTCTGTCGAGAATCAGATTGAATAGGTTGATCAAAAATCAATTTCGGAATTGTGGATAGGTCTCCTCACTCTTTCATAGAAAGATCAAAAGCGGGGCCGTAGGGTTTAGGTCAAAAATAAACAGGGGTAAGTTAGGTATTCAATAAAAATTTCTCTATCCTAATTTTATGGTATATTCTGATGTCCTTTGCTTATAAAAAAAGGTAACAAAAGGAAGAAAAAATATCTCTATTCCCGCGTCTTCTATTCAGGACATCCCCCTACTCTTTTTTTTAGGGAAAAGGGCTATGTATCATATTTCTACTTAATACTCTCCAATTCTACTAGAAATCATATAAGAATTTTTTAGGAGTAAATTCCTTTAACTGATTCGTCCACAGTCTTAGGGCGGAATGGTCTTTTGACTCTGTACCCTTGATTCCACTATGATTATTGATCAATAGTAGAATAATTCCTTCATAGAAATAGGAGACATAATTTACATGGATATAGTAAGTCTCGCTTGGGCTGCTTTAATGGTAGTCTTTACATTTTCTCTTTCGCTAGTAGTATGGGGGAGGAGTGGACTCTAGGGATACTACTAATTGATTGAGTAGTCGAATTGTAGTATCAACTCTTTTCTTTAATTGATCGTTTTGCATTAATCATTTTGCCAAACTTTCTTTTTTCTCTATTTCTTTAGTTTTGTTTCACTCTTGTAAGAAACTCTTTTAAGAAGGAATCGTTCTATTCTACTATGTATTATTTTATTATAATAGAAAGAGCGATTATAGTAATTCAGAATTTCTACTAGAAGTTACGAGTAAAAATAAAGTTCTATCCATAAGAAAATTAGACTTTCTTACACGAAGCTATTCACAACATATCGCACATTTTCCATTTAAACTGTTTTCTTATTCTTAGAAAAATTTTTATGTTCTTTTTTTTGAAGGATCTCGCGTGAAGCATCTCGCGGCATTTTTAAGCATGAAAGATTCGCAGGTTTTTTCCTTTTACTTTTTTTTCTTTTACTATAGTCGCTTCTCGTATTATTTTTCTCCCCCTCCATGGATTCTTTCAATGAAGAATTGTCTTCGATTTTTTTTATTTTTACTTGATTGAAATTAAGTGGATGCAGTGAAAAAAGACGTTGAATTAGACTACTATATTCAATCTACTAATCTATTCTATGTAGATTCAAGATAATATAATAGAAAGAATCTAAAGTGTGGTAGAAAAAACTATATGTAGTTCTTTCTACCACACTTTATGATTCTAACCAGATCCTTTCATTTAAAACTTGGATTTTTAGTTTCTTTAATCCCTTTTTCATTTTTTCAATGATTAATTGGAATTCCAATTAATCATTTTGGCTGGCTGTTTTTACATAAATAATAAGTAAAAAGGCAGTAGGAACTAGAATGAACAATGCAGTAGCAATAAATGCGAGAATATTGACTTCCATAACCTCTTTTTTTTTTTTTCACAATAACTCGGGATGTAATCCCATGGAGAGGAAAAAGGGGTATCCTGTAAATTCAAAGGAAGGACTTGCATTCTGATAATACTGAATCAATTCAATATTATGAATATCAGATCTATCAAATCAATTAATGGTTGATAGTGGAATAATATAACATAGTAAGATCCCTTATCCATACTAAGACCAAAATGGGTTTTTTGATTGGATTCGGAACCCCTCTATTTTTACTCCTTTTCTACTTTTGCTTTTCTATATGTATAACCCAGAATCTTTCTTATCTTATCCAATTTCCCTTCCTTTTCTTCTTTTCCTTTTCTTTTTATAGTTATACATACAATTATGTATGTATTAGATGACCGACTTTCTATAGGTCATATAGAGATCCAAATAAGCAGTAGAAATGAAAGAGGATCTTAAATAAAAAAGATCCAATATTTTTTTTAATTTAGGAAAAACAGGGTTTGCTTGGTTTTTATTTTATGAGGTTACTATCAATATCCGCTTTTTGGGGTCTAAAGATGAGAGCGGATCCATAAAAAAAAGGAGTCGGCAAATGGATTGAGAATGAGGTAGATTCTTTCCAATTATTCATTGAATATATACAAACAAAGTTGGAACTACAAAATGTAATGTAAGGGGTCTGGTTTAACCCCAAAAAAGGAACTAATTATATTAAATTCATTCTCTAACAATAAATGAATACGATTTATGTATGTATTCCGATAAAATACCGGTACTCTATTCCATAAGAGTCGAATAGGAAGTTAAGATGAGGATGGTATCATCATAAAAATAGAGTAATATCCTAAATTATACTAAATCCACATATGATATGTACGTCTTTTCTTATCAACCGGAAGTAGTGAAAAAAAAATAAATTCCTATACAGCTCTCTTTTTACCGAGAAATGCGAAATAAAAAAAGTGAAGTAAGGTCGCCCCGTAGATATTTGATCTTGCCTCCTGCCCCCCTTTTTCAGGGAACTTTTTGATGAAAAAAAGGAAAGATGAATTTGTCCATTCATTGAACCCTAGTTCGGGACTGACGGGGCTCGAACCCGCAGCTTCCGCCTTGACAGGGCGGTGCTCTGACCAATTGAACTACAATCCCTGCGGGGTGTATGGCATACCTATTCTTAAATAGAACCCTAAGAAGATTCGTCTGTCGTACTCTAAGAAATAGATGAATCATATACTACATACCCACATAGGATATGTGGGTATAGTGAGAGTGGCATAACTAGTATGTCGCGATTTTTTATCCCTAAAAAAAAACGATAATCCACCAAGAAAAACTCTTTTCTTACAAAGAAAAGAATCAGAGAGATATGAATGAGAAAAAAATTTCTCATTTCTCTTTATCCTTTATTTCTATGGATCAGATATTTTTTTATGGAAGAAAAAATGGATTTAGTTCATATTCACGAAACCCTAGATTTTTGGGCCGAGCTGGATTTGAACCAGCGTAGACATATCGTCAACGAATTTACAGTCCGTCCCCATTAACCGCTCGGGCATCGACCCAGGAAGAATTTATTCTAGGGTTTTTGATAATCTATCATTATCCTCTTTTTATAAAACTCCCTACCCCCAGGGGAAGTCGAATCCCCGCTGCCTCCTTGAAAGAGAGATGTCCTGAACCACTAGACGATAGGGGCATCACTAGACGATAGCGCCATATACAACCACTCGTAATTATACTATAATGATAGTATGAGCAGTTTTTTGGAATTGTCAATATACTGGAGGAGTATAACTAGATCAAAGCAAAGAGTCTTTCCTACTTTTCTGTTATGCTTTCATAGGATTTTTTTTAGTTGATGGTTAGGTTAATTCACGGATTATCCCCTACTTTTTAGGGAAATTCGTTTAAAGGGTATAGAATAAGAATAGATTAATAAAAAGGATTCTAGGTTAGTTCAGTACGGATATTGATTTGATTACTCTAACAGGAAAAAGAGTCCAATTTCATTTCTTTTTTGCAATTGCAACTCTGTGCTTCGTTTAGTGTTCAGACCAAAAATGGGGCATCTCGCACTAAACTAAGTCATCAAATTCAAGAAAAAATAGAGACATAAAAAAAATAAAAAAGAAAAAAAAGTGAATGAATTTAGTAGAAAAGTACTTTCATCGGATTCGAACCGATGACTTCCGTCTTACCGCGGCATTACTATACCACTAAGTTAAAAGCCCTTTATCGGATTTGAACCGATGACTTATGCCTTACCATGGCATTACTCTACCACTGAGTTAAAAGGGCTTTTTATTCAAAAATTAGCCACTTCCATTTATTATTATGGGTCTGCTGCATACGTACATAATATATGTATATAATATAGAGATATATTTAGAGATTTGATATATATCGAGATATAGAAGTTTATTCATGCCGAGGTTCAAAATCGTGAGAAAATAAAAAAAAATAAGAAAATCTTTCATATTCTCTCTTATCATTTGCACAAAGTGGAGGTATTATATTTATATATAAATAAATATGTATAACATATAAAAAAATACGTGAACAGAGAGTTGACACCCTCAAAAATTCTTATTAGTATTCGATATACTTGAGGAGGGTAAGTTCATAGGTATGTAAACATGATCTCGGACGACTCACCAAACCAAAAGCCAGAAGTTCCTTTTTTGAAGAGGAGAACAAATATGTATCAATTGTGAAATCAGATACAACAATGGGCCAAAAAGGCCAAAGGGGCAATAAGAACTGCTGTTAAAAAAATAATCGACTTTGTTTTTTTTATCTTTAGGCTATTCACTTTTCACGTGCTCAGAATGTTCTGCAGAATTAGGGACTTTTTTCTTCTATTGGCTGATCTTATGATGAGAACTTTCTCCATTTATGTTTTATTTCCCCTAATTCCAATTGGATGGGGTATAAAGGAATTCGCGCTCTTCATATACCCATATGGCTGGGTATTAATTTTCAGTGATATACTTCTTATCTGTTTTGGTGAGAGAGTAGAACAATTTTTAACAGGCATCTTTTGGAAAAACCTTCGAGTTCAAAACTTTTCAATTTTTCTTAAAAAGTTTTGGACGGATTTGTTGAAGCGATTTTCAACAGGTACCCCTTGGAAATGGGGTACTTGAATATTCTCCAAGGATTCTGATGCATTTTGAACAAACCATGTTGGAGTTTTATCAACAATTTTATTCTAAAAAGTGGGCAATCTAATTTATACTGCAGAGTAGAAAAATTTTTCGACTGCCTGCCCAACAAAAAAGAAAAACCATATCCTACATACCTAACTCCTCCAGGTTCAAGGCTTTCCGTTTCCGAACACTAGGAAAAAGGAGGATTCTGGATTCCCGATCCAAGGGTGAAAAGGAAGGGAACAGATACCAATATGATTCTTAGGAGGAACGTTTGGTAGTGGTTTTGGTCCTCTATGATCTTTTTTATGTGTTCTTAGTTCTATTCATCTTTTTTGATTCTTTTAAACAAGAATCTAATAAACTAGAATTGAGTGGAAAAGAGAGGAGGAAATTGGTAAATGGAGCGGATCGACTAACCGGAGACTTTCCGGATCCTCTTTATGAAGAATTCGAGGAGTCCTTATCAGAGTCCTCTGATGTAAATTTTCATCAGGTAAATCTGTCGATTCCTATCCGCTTTTCTTTTTAAGTTATTACTCTTTGTTTGTTGCTTCTCTCAAGCGATAGAGGAAGTCTATGATGAATTTTGAAAAATCATCTCACTCCTTCCCTATGGCTCGGACTTCATGATACGTAGAGAAAGAAAAAATCTTTCCCAATTTCTTTGTTCAATTCTGAACAAAAAAGAAAAGGAAGAAAGGGATTTATGGGGACTGTACTGCCCCCTATATCTCTTAGTGTATATTGTAGGAATAATCAAACTATTCCTTACAGCAGTCTGGCACATTTACGTCCTCGCAAAACAAATAATGATCATTGTAGTCGTAACCGTAGAATACGACCCTAATCGAAATGCATACATTTGGTTCATATGCTATTGGCATGGTAAGATGAGATGCATTTTACAGACTAGAGAGGGGCTATCTAAATCCTAAAGTAACGGCTCGGGATTGAAGTACCAACCGCTCGCTGTCATTAACTTTCTCCGTTTAATTCGATAAGGTAGAATTAGCCTCCTTCTCGAATGGCTACCCTTGACAAAGCGTAGCGTTGGTATCATAATCTCCATGTAGCGGGTATAGTTTAGTGGTAAAAGTGTGATTCGTTCTATTAATAACTGAATTTGAAATGATATACTTAAGGCATCCTTAAGTTTTTTTATATTCATATTCCGATGAAAACTTTAGTTCTTATAAAAGGTTTAATCCTTTTCCTCTCAATAGCATATTGAGGAAGAATATACATTCTCGCAATTAGTATCCAAGACAAATTGAATTTGCATGCAAAATAAAAATTCGATTATGAGTACAGAGTCGCGAAGCATAATTTTGCATTGGATTAAGTATTCCAATTGAATAAATATGAGTAAAGGATCTATGGATGAAGATACAAAAAGTTTATTTCCAATCGTAACTAAATCTTCTTTTGTTTAAAAAAGAAATGGAAGCCCAATAGCTAAAAACGATAGTTTTGGTTTACTAGAACGATCAGTATATTGTTTCAGCTCGGTGGAAACCCAACTCTTTTCCTCAGGATCTCTTGAATGAAATTAGGGAACGAGGTAAGTAGATTAGATAGATATTATATTTAGTAGAATTTCTATCTTCTATTCTATAGGGATCATCTATAAAGCGGAGAGCCTTGGTTCCATTCAGACAGAAAAGCTGACATAGATGTTAAGTGGTGAGAATATCCATAAAGGAGCCGAATGAAATCAAAATTTCACGTTCGGTTTTGAATTAGAGACGTTAAAAATAATCAACCAACGTCGACTATAACCCCTAGCCTTCCAAGCTAACGATGCGGGTTCGATTCCCGCTACCCGCTCCATTCTGTATAAAAATACTATTCCATTTGTCTACACACGGTAGAGGCTTGTATTCAACCTTTTTTGTCCACCTGTTTTTTGCCCTACAGAGCGGAGTAGAGCAGTTTGGTAGCTCACGAGGCTCATAACCTTGAGGTCACGGGTTCGATTCCCGTCTCCGCACTTAGCAGTCCATAGAAATGGACTATTCTATTTGTATGATATGGTAAAGGGCTATATCCAACCCTTTTTTTATTCAGCAGGCAGAAAAGAAAAAAGAAATAAAAGAAAGGCAGAGTCTATCCCCCTTTAAAAGCAGTTTTGTCTCTTGTTTGTCTCGGTGAATCCCCGATTTAGGGAACCCTCTTAGCAAGTTCCATTTTCGCCCCCAAAGCCCTCTTTTTTTTTTTGAGTCGGGTGCAAAGGAAGGATAAAAATAAGATAGGAAGGGATATGGTACTCGACTAACAACTACTTATATTAAATTAAGTAGTTAAGTAGTCAACTAGACTGAATTTTTGATCTTTTTTATCATAGTACCTTACTAAATTAAGCTGGCGAGCGGCGGGAATCGAACCCGTACCTTCTCCTTGGCAAGGAGATGTTTTACCATTGAACTACGCTCGCTACATTGGACTAGGCTCGCTACGGCATATATTTTATATGGTATATCTGCCTGGGTCGACCGTCTATGTCTGGGTCGACCGTTTCATTTTCTATTAGAGTTTTCTTTTTATTAATTGTCTATCAATTAATATTCTAATGGCAATGGAATTTCATAATAATGAAAGAGAAGAGGTAATAATTCGGAACGTAAATAGAATTTTAATGTGTATCACAATCCGAATTTTTTCGAAAAAAAAAAAGGTACTTTCTTTTTATTTATTTTGTATAGGGCTACTAAATACTAAACAAATTCAAGAAATGAGAGAATTCAG